CTCATCATCACTCCGACACATAAGCAACCCTAGATTTCATTTCATTGCAAACCACAAGTTCCTTGATTACAGACTCTCTGGCCTCCAGGGCCGACTCGACTTCAGAAATGATAACAGACACTGACGGGACAGACTGAAGACCATCCTCCGAAGAGGTTACATTAAACAGGGACTCAACAGACTTGACTAAGACTGGTTCATCTCGAACACTGAAAGACTGAAGCTGAGGAAGAGAAGACCAATTGCGTGGTGCTCCATCGGTTGGGATGATGAGAGTGGATGGGTCTTTTGCCACTGGGTTCGCAATTTTCATGGACACCATCCCTTGTTCCCCTGCCGCACCGTCCTGGGTAAACATAAGTTGAAGCTGGTATTCTTCCTCAATCTCTGATTCAACAGCCTTCCTTTTCTTCTTTCTTCTCTGGATACCAGGTCAAGATCCCTGGTTCTTCCCACTGGTCGATCATTTTTGCTTTCCCCTCATCAAGCTTCCAGGTTACTTTATCTGTAAAGAATATTGATTTAGAAACCCGGCACGCGGTTCCCGCTAGCATCGATCCATGGCTCCGGAAAACCGAAAAAGGGAAAGTTATATCTTTCTTTGACTAATCGCCCATTCAGAGTCTGAAGATATTTAAAAGCTTTCTTACGAGACTCTTATTCTTCTTTTTCTTCTTCTTGTCTTCCAATTTTTGGAGATCTTCTTCCGTAGGTATATACCCCAACCCAAAAGGTGGCTCAATTGCCTGGACATGAATTGGCTCCACGATTCCTTGGTGACGCCGGCCGAGTCCTGATCCGGGGAGGTGGCGCATTGATCGGAACATTTCCCTGACAAAGACATTGTCACTAAAATCGGGCAGGGCTAAATATTCCTTGACTGGTTCTGCCAACTCAATGACCTGCACTTGCTCGAACTGGAATCCTGCCAATTCCAAGTTCTCATCGTGCTGAATTTCTCGCACTGGGATAGGGTCCAGCACCGGCTCTTCTGGATCTCCAAAGATCGAAATTGAATGATTCCCCTGTATGAACGTCGACTTGATGATGCAAAGTAGAGGGGACCGCTTCTCTGGCATGAATCCACGGCCTTCCAAGTAGCAGGTTGAAGGAAGTCGGGATGTCTAGTACCTGGAATTTTTCCTTAAACAGGACCGGCCCTGCAGTTCATTCTAAGGCCAGGATGCCCATTACCCCCCTGTGTTGTCATATGCTCTAATGGCCTGCGCTAAGACTGCGAAATCTTTTTGCTGATATCTTAAGCAAGTGGCAGTTCTGAATGGGCACACGTTCAGGGCCGATCCATTGTCAACCAGAACCATTGGCACCCTTTTCCCTGTAGTGATCACTTGAATGTGTAAGGCTTTGTTATGGTTCATTCCTGCCTTCGGTAGATCCTTATCCGTTCAAGTGATAGTCTTTGCCATCCGGATGTGGAAAATGATTTTGACGGGAGGAGATGGTGAAGTGTCCAATGACACATGTGTTTGGCCCCGCATTCTAAGGACAGGATCACTCACGGTGGCTCTTAGATGCCATGTGTTGGGCCTCCTCATTGTTGACAAAATCCATATCATCATTGGTGCCGTATTGATCCAGTTCGTCGGAGTCCATCCACAAAGATGCGGGGAGGGGTTTTAGGTCTGTAGGGTCCGAGCAACTAGGGCTTTCATCAAAGGGTTGAGGAATTCGAGCGAGGGTAAAGGATAAATGTTTCACTTTCTGGGCTTTCCGGGAGTAATTGGAGGGGTTGGGAGATTGTCGTAGAAATCATCCCACCGGAGCATGTGAACTCGAGGTGGGGGCTCAATCTCGTCTCCCGGATTCCAATCATGTCTCTACCATCCGTTTCTCCCTTTTCTCCGGCTGGCGTGATAAGGAGAGACGGATCCCAACTCGAAAATGTCGGCTCGATCATGTTTATATTGGCAGGAGGAGGTACAGCATGAGTGGGGAGGGGATTGGTAGTGACATTGGGGCGGTTTGCCCTTGGTGGCTCAATTTTCTCTGAATCAATAAGGTCTTGGATGTCATGTTTCAGCCTTAAACACCGGTCAGTATTTTGGCCATTTGTCTGATGTTGCAGTAGGCATTGGCTTTGTACCTAGGAGGAAGAGGATCTGGTGGCGGAGATGGGGGAAGAGGCGTGAGTACACCATGCTTTTGAAGCTTTTCCAAGGCGCGGCGAGAGTTATGCCTAACGGAGTGAAAGTCCTGGGTGTCTTTGGCTTTACGTCAGACAAGACATTGACTTCACTGTTCTTGCTTGTTCCCCCCAGGGCTATCTTCTTTCCTTTTGGATCTGCCTCTTTGACCTGTGATCCATGAGTCCCATTGTAGATAGCATCTTCAATACGAGTGGCCGCTTCAATCAAAGAGTCATAAGTAATCATCCCTTGGAAATCGAAATAGTAATGGTATTGCCTACTCATGTTATTGATCATTATCCGAACTTTTTCCTTTTCTGGGGGGAGATCGATCACTTGGGCAGCTTTGGCCTGCCAACGGGCCAGGAAATCCGTGAATGTTTCATTTGGTCGCTGGCGAGTCATTTCCAGCCCTCTTCTGGTTACTTTAATCGGGGTGTTCTAATTTTCTATTGTTTCAAAAAAGCATTGGCGATGTCATCCCAGGATTTAAGGGTAGATTTGTCAATCTGTGTGAACCATCGCCCAGCGGCCCCACTAAGAATTCTAGGAAAGATTTTGGCCATCTGCTTCTGAGTGAGCCTCATAGAACCTACATTTGAGAAAAACAGCTGCAGATGAGTCTTAGGACAGCCAGTTCCATCGTATTTGTCTATGTCAGGCATCGTCGAACTTTTCTGGAGATTTTTCCTCTGGAAAAATGGTCAATCCCTGAATGTTGAGCCCATGGTCTCTAGACCCTTTACTTTCTGCAACTCTTCCTGTAACTTGGCTAGCTGCTCCCCTTGTTCTTTCAACCATTTTTCCATTTCAGTTCTGGCTTTAGGGGAAGGAAGGGCTGGCTGTGGCCTGTTAAATTCAAAAGGCTGTCCTGGGTCGGGAGAGTCTTCAGCATATTGGTCACAATCATCAAAGACCTGAACCGGAGGTGCTTGAGGTGCAGTAGAAGGAGCTGACTTATTGATGGCCCGGTTCAAGCTTTCCTTTTGGGCCAACAGAGCCTTGAGAATGTCGAAAGTGGTTGGTTCAGGCGGAACCGGGATTTCGGGTTCATCTGACATAGTAGCTACAATGGGAGATTAAGAATTCGGGGGTGTAACTTCTTCTACACGAACCAGTCGGCGAGATGGGCGGACCCAGGACGGTTCAAGGGGAACTTTCTTGCGGGATGGAATGATGTTAAAAAAAAAAATCACCTATCTCATAGTGTTGCTTAGTGCTCAGGTGCATCCTACTGGGTGTTCAGTAGTTCTATGGCCACTACATGATTGAATTTAAGCTCTAGTAGGACAAGTTAAGGTTCCCACTGCAATGGGGGCTTCAAAATATACCTCCCAGCCCTTCATCCCTAGGACGTAGGACTGGTCAAGCGGTACTATGCACTCCCACTTTGGTATACCCTCCTAAGAGGAGTACTTGGCAGCTGGTGGTGGGTTTTGGGGATGGTATGACTCGGCTCCCTGGACCGTAGCAACCAATACTTCCCACCGGGTTTTCCTATTTCGGGACTATATGCAAGATGCAAATGCATGCAATGCTTAGGTGTAGTGAGGTGGTGTGTGCTTATTGAAAATAGGTGAACCCTAAGTTTCTACATATTCTATTTTGAACAAAGGAAACAAGAACAATGGGAATGTTGGTTCATTTTCAAGTCAAGCTATTGAGAAGCCAAAAACCATAGATTTGAGGCTTCTATTCCCCAGTGGAGTCGTCAGCAGTAGCGCCCGCATTTTGTTTGGCACCGCTTGCCACATCATCACGACTTTGGCCACAAAGCCCTATCAAAAGAGGAGAAAAAGGGGTTTAGAGTCGCCACCTAGGCATAGGGCCTTAGGACTCAAGAATTTGACTCCGAGTCTACGAACCATTGGTCCGGGTAAGGCCTTCCTTTATATATTCCAGTATAGTAGCGGGGCGTTAGCGCAGGCAAGAAAACGGAAGAAGCAAGTCATTCAGAATTTCGTATTAAAAAAATATGTGACGATTTTTCTTTAAGTAAGAGATTGGCCATCGCCCAAAGGCGGCTCATTGAGCCGGTCATCGGTTGCTAAGAGCCTTTCCTCACTTTAGAAGAAAAGCCACTTGATTTGATTATTAGTAAGGGGACCAATATTCGTTGTATATCTATATTGGACTTTCGATTTTGCGTTGTTTTTTTTTCAGTATATATAATCCAATGTTCAGTGAGATGACTTTCCTACTGACGGAATCGCTTGAATTAGTTGAAGGAAAGGAGGTGGCTGGTCTCACTGGAGAGGAGAGTTTTGACAGCGAGGGAGGCAGGGGTGCGTGCGTCTGCTGGTATCGTATATAAGAGAAAGGCTGCATTTAGGAGTGATCTTTCCCTCTTCTTCAAGCCAGTGGTGATCTCACTTTCGAAAGAGAGTCTCGACGTGCTTAGTAGCGTGTAAACAGAACACGTAGCTCCATAGCGGAACTAGTCACTGGCTACAGGTTTCTTTCCTACCGGACCGGAGGCAGCCGAGAATGTTATGTCAAAAGGACCAACGACGATGAAGGAGAAGAAAGAAGGAGTAGGAGCTAGCCTGCCTTTTTTTTATAAGAGTAGGGGCGGAATCGAATGATTACGATCTCGACAATGAGACAAAGCCAAGAGGGGAGAGCACTTAGACAATTCACTTTGAGTACAGGGAAGTCCGCTGGTAGGAATTCCTCAGGGCGTATTACGGTTTTTCACCGAGGGGGTGGATCGAAGCGATTGCAGCGAAGAATTGATCTGAAACGAAGCACTTCGTCTATGGGCATTGTGGAAAGAATAGAATATGACCCTAATCGTTCTTCTCGGATCGCTCCAGTACGATGGATCGAGGGGGTCCGCCAGAGGAAATGCAAGACGATAGAGGAGTTCGCTCCGCCGCGTAAGATCCTCGAACCTACCACGACCACCATCCGCGGCCTATTTTCGTTCTCTTCCCCGCCCGGGAAGGTGGATCAAAGAAAGGTAGCTTGCTTCTCTCCTGGACGGATGGCGGCTTATGTAGTGGTCGGCCTTCCTACCAGGATGCCTCCTTGGTCGAAGAGCCCCTTTACTAGTAAGGGCGCAGGAAGCAAAAAAACTTGCGCGAAGGACGTTTTCTTCTCCGCCTTCTCCTCTCAAAAGACCAAGGGAGAGACAGCATCCCTTTCCTTCGGTAGCTCTTTTGGTTTCCCAAGGGTAGCGGTAGCTGGGGCAAAGCCCGCTTTCTTCGCTCCGCGAATGAGAGATAAACTCAGAGGAAAAAACACGTTCTCTCTTTGCGAGGTCCGAAAGTGGAGAACGCATAGCATTCTCTGGGCACATAGGATTAAACGTAAAGCTGCGCTTTCTTGGCGGAGTTTTAGGCGGCAAGAGACTTTAGGGCTTGTTGGAGGTGCTGAGCATAACGAATCGAAACCAGAGACGGATCAAGGTAGCTTACCTGCCAAGCCGATAGGCGAAGGGCCGAAGGATGGAGCGTGCAAAGTCAATCGTGCACCTGTCGTGTGACCCGTTGGTCCTAAGCAATGTCTTGCGCGAAGCGACCCACCTAGAGAAGCTCGCCTTTATGTTAGGGGGGCACTAAAATGGAACTTCGATCGGATGCGGGTATCCAATCCCGCCGCTGAGATGTCAAGCGGATTCCTGGGCGTTGACGAATGGCCGGCCACCTTTTACGTTAGAAGAGCAAAAGGCCCGGGGCATAGCTGGATGAACCAATGTGAATGAGTGTAAGCTTCGTGACCCGAACACGATTGGTGCTGACCACACTAGGTGCTACCGTGGTAGCAAGAGAGGCCAGGCGGTGACAATTGAGAGGTTGTCACTGAGCATTCCTAGTCACACGGGAAGAGAGGTCAAATGGCAAGGCCATACGCCCGTTTGGCTCCTCGCGGAGTATAGCTCACATCCAAACATCTGATTGGGGAACGGGGCAACGCCCATGAAGCTCCGGCGGAAAGGGAAGGCCTGCCAGGCCGTATGCCCATGGGTGCAGGATTCTTCGAAAAAGCGCGGGCTGACTCGGAGACCTGGGACCTTGGCTTAGCAACGAATGAAGGGGAGCTCTTCGAGCTTTCTCCGCCAGTGGCTTATGTAGTGGTCGGCCGGCGGAAAGCTCGCTAAGCTTCGCTTCCCTTCCCCCCCCCCTTCCCCTCGTAAACTCGGTCAAGCTGCGAAGCTCCTCTCCCTATCGGTCGAGCTGCTTTGCTCCTTCCCTTTTTCAATGAAGTGGAAAGTCTTCACTTAGTAGTCGGCATTCTATAAGCGACTTGTCGAGTCTACGAAGCTTTGCTTCTTGTAGTCGGCCCGTAATGCCTCCCTTCATTTGCTTGCCTCCTTCCAGCTCAGAATGCCGTTCGCCTTTACTTTAGTATTGAGTATTAAGTAGCTAAGTTGACAAAGGTGAACAGCCCCCTCTTCCTTATAGTCGTAAAGGGCCTCTCAGAAAAGTCAGGAAGGAGGCATTCGAAAGGCCGACCACTATATCATAGGCCTTCCGGTGGGAAGGCCGACGACTACACGGACTCTATACCAAGTCATGAGCGATAGCGAAGCCAAGCCTTCGCCTATAGGCGAAGGGACGAAAGCCCGACAAAGGCCTATGATATGATATAGTAAGAAAGAAAGTACGAAAATCCGTACGTTAAGGTTACGAAGTAACTTAGCCGTCTACAAAGGGAAAGGCGTCGGTACGGAGTCACGTCAACAGTGGATATATACTAGGTAGGCTAGTTGGAACGGAGTCTTAAACTATGGACCGAGACTACACTAAGGAACAAGGAAGCTTGACTGAGCAAAGAAGTCAAGGAACGAAGCTGTTTCTCTAATAATAGCCACTTATTATAGTTGGCAAGGCTTTTTTTTTGAAAAGTCTTTTTTTTTCTATTTAGAGAGAGGGGGCTTTAAGTTCTTAGGAAGAGCCGTACGAGGCAGCTCACGTACGGTTCGGGAGCCGAGCCCCAGCACAGGGACTTAGGTCAACACTTATTTAATAGCCTGTCATCAATTGGAAGCGGGCAAGATGGTGATGAATTGCGATTGGTCCAAACCTTCGACCAGCGACTTATTGCGACCCGCCCAGAATGGCCATACATACTAAGACCTTATTCACACAGCGAAGAAAGGCCGAATGGAAGGGGGCAGTCAGCTGGCTGCTTCTTGGCCACGCCCCCCCGCAACTAGATACGAGATACTTTATCTAAATTCTCAAATAGGAAATTGCATACCATTCGCCGATATACGTATAGGAACATGGGTACATGATATAGAATGTCATCCAGGTCTCAAAGCGCAAAGCTGGCTCGAGCCGCAGGAACTTTTGCTAAAATAATGAAGGAACCAGCACCCCCTACACTCTCTCTTAGGCTTGTGCGGCTACCTTCGGGTGTTGAAAAACTCATTGATTCCCGATGCCGAGCTACTAAAGGAGGTAGACCTTCGGTGTCACCTTGAGGGAAGCCCACCAAAGCGGGATTTCGGGCAGGGGTGGGGAAAAGGAGAAATGAGTTCATGCCACGACGATCTATATGGAAGGGCAGTTTTGTTGATGCATTCCTGTTGAGAATGAAGAAGAAGAGAGATCCTCTTTTGAACAGGAAAATTTGGTCACGTAGATCTTCGATTTTGCCGGAATTCGTTGATAGCTCCGTACGAATTTACAATGGAAAAACTTCTGTTCGTTGTAAGATCACTGAAGGAAGGATTGGTCATAAATTTGGAGAGTTTGCTTCGACACGGAAACGAAGACTTTCGAGAACAAATATTGGACCGGGAAAAAAAGGGGGATAAAGTCAAGTCTAAGCGCATATGGCACGAAAAGGAAATCCTATTTCGGTAAGACTTGATCTGAATCGTAGTTCAGATTCAAGTCGGTTCAGTGAGGGCGACCGCGAAAGTCACCGAATGGGTCAGTCTTTTCCTTCAGTTTGTCCTATATTGAAAATAAAAAAAGCGTGGGAGGACATTGCGGATGTCCAGGACGGACACGACTTCTTCTAACGCTAGAAGACCACTGGAAGACACCCGGGACCAGAGCATGTCGTGAAAGAAGCACACTGGGCGTGCTTCGACCGTGTCTCCGGGGCACAGTTGAATGTAGATATCATGAACGCGAGGTGCAGGATACCAGGCCGAGAAACCCGGGCAACCCACCCCCCTATGTGCTGATCGCTAGCGCATCCAGGGCCCCGGCGCCCAGCTCCGCTGGAGAGGCGCCTAGCCTGATCTGAGAAGTGCTAATTCGGTTCGTCTCGACTTCATTCAAGAACGCCGCCGCCCCTGGAATCAATAAGAAAACAAGTGCTAAGTTTCAGATCAGTGAATAAACCGAAACGAAAGAAGAGACGTTTCTCGCTCGGTGCCTAAAGCGCACTATGCTCCCCTTCAACAAATGAGAGTTTTCGGTGGAACCGGTGAACCACGCGAGCGGGTTAGATGCGTGGGACAGAGGGCTCGTAGTACCTGCTAGCGCAGCTATGCAGTGGAAGGGAAGGAGCCTAAATCGACCCCCTTCTTTCTTTTTTTTTTCTTTGAAAAAAAAAAACAGTACAAAGAGATTAGACTCTCGGATGAGACTAAGCAGTCACCGACCGTTCCGACGCGCCCCTGACCTATCTTGATTAAGACCGAAAACCTATCAAAAATGGAGCCTAGTTTAAGCTGTCAAACAAATGATAGAATGGAAGAAGAAATTCACTGTCGAACCCTTAAAGCAACAAGCGAGAAAGTTGCCCCGTTTTCAATAACAAAAAAGGAAAGAGGGGCCAACTATTAGAATATTAGTAAAGGCGCCTTAGCCTATCTCTCGATATAGGAAGGGGCCTTTTCTTGCTCGTTAGCGCCCCCTTACCCCTAAACTAAAAGGTTTTTCATAAAGGTAGCTTGTCTACGCCTTTTGAAAACCTTACTCTTACTACTAATAATAATGAAGGGGCTTCAAAGCTTTTAGTTTAGGGGTGCGCTGGTTTGGAACCCTATACAAGGGGCTTTTCCTTTCAAATGACAACAGCCTCTTCCTGCTGCGAGGGCGTTGCACGAAACCAAACCGCTCCCCCGCCCGATCAAGTACCTGTTGCTTTGCTGGTAGGCCCACTTAGGTTAGGGGGCATTGTCCCTCAGTTCTTACCAACCTCCGGTGTGTAATCGACATGTTGCTAGCTTCAACTCGGTGGAATAAGAATCATTGATTCCCTCCGCTGTCTATTTCTTATTCATTCAGAGCGTTCGGCCGGTGCGTGCTCCTTTCTCAAACCAGAACAACTCTGAACGTTAGGGAAGCCCACGGAGCGGGAAGACCACCTGAGCGAACCGACCGAAGGGACTTGACTTATTCGAACCGAACGATAGCGGCTTCAAACTCAGCCTATCACGAGTAGCGTCGCTGCTTGATCGGCGGGGAGGAGCATCTCAAAGTATGGGGCAAAGGATCAAGCGCTTTGACTTTGTCTCCCGGGATCCACCACGGGTTGGGTTTGAGAGCCGTGTGATGGGTGACTATCCAGCACGGTTCGGAGAGCACTTTTAGTCTGCGTTGGTGAATAGAAGCCCCCCCCTATCAAGCAAGAAAGAAGCGGCTCTTCCCACGGCGGAGTCGCCATTGACTCTATTTATTATTATGGTAAATCACTGTATCAAGATGTCAATCTGAGATCTTATTTCGGTTCGATACGTCCACCTACGAGACTCACCTTTGGCTTTCGTCTCGGTAGGTGTATTATTTTACATTTTCCCAAAAGAACATTCATTCATTTCTTTCTTCCTCGTCGACCACGACGACTGAAACGACGCGAAAAATCCAAACCCGGAAAGGAGAAGGGCCGGTGGTGGGCATTTGGGAAAGTCGGGCCAATCGGGTGTCTTCATTCAAGCGACGATACAGAAGAAGAACGAAACGAAGTGAGAGGCCGGGAGGCAGAGAAAAGAGTCGAGTCGATCAGGCTCGACGACCGGGAAAAGCAAAACGAAATTCGGATTTGGCCGAAAAAGAAGCAACGCTATGGATACCATGACCGATCACCATCGATAAAGAAGAATCTTTCTAAATTACTTCGCGTCAGCGGGGCCTTCAAGCATCCGAAATATGCCGGAGTTGTAAATGACATAGCGTTCCTGATAGAAAATGACGACTCCTTCAGAAAAACGAAGTTATTCAAGTTCTTTTTCCCAAAGAAGTCCCGCTCCGACGGCCCGACGAGTCATCTACTTAAAAGAACCCTCCCCGCAGTGCGCCCCTCCTTGAATTATTCGGTCATGCAATACTTATTGAATACAAAGAACAAAATGCATTTCGACCCCGTCGTAGTTCTCAATCATTTCGTGGCACCGGGCGTGGCTGAACCATCTACGATGGGGGGAGCGAATACACAGGGAAGAAGCTTAGATAAGAGAATACGTTCTCGCATCGCTTTTTTTGTAGAAAGCTCGACCAGCGAGAAAAAGTGTTTGGCCGAAGCCAAAAAGAGGTTGACCCACTTCATTCGCCAAGCGAATGATCTTCGTTTCGCGGGAACAACAAAAACAACCATCTCGCTCTTTCCTTTCTTCGGTGCTACCTTTTTCTTTCCAAGGGATGGGGTTGGGATGTATAAAAACCTTTTTTTTGAGGATACCCGGGAACAACTCCTAGGTCAATTAAGGATCAAATGTTGGAACCTCATGGGTAAGGATAAGGTAATAGAATTGATAGAGAAATTCATAGACCTAGGTGGGATAGGAGAATTGATAAAGGGAATAGAGATGATGATAGAGATCATACTGAGAAACAGAAGAATTCCGTATGGGTACAACTCTTATTTGAACGAAGTGAAAAAAATGCGATCTTTGTTGTCTAATAGAACAAAGACTAATACCTTAATTGAGTCAGTCAAGATCAAATCTGTTTATCAAAGTGCTTCTCCGATTGCTCAAGACATCTCTTTTCAACTGAGAAACAAAACAAGATCATTTCGTTCCATTTTTAGTAAAATAGTGAAGGATATTCCATTAGTAATGAAAAAAGGGGTTGAGGGGATCCGTATATGTTGTTCAGGTCGATCAGAAGGCGCGGAAATAGCTAGAACTGAATGCGGAAAGTATGGAAAAACATCTCGTAATGTATTTAACCAGAAAATCGATTATGCTCCTGCGGAAGTATCTACTCGTTATGGAATCTCAGGTGTCAAAGTGTGGATTTCATATAAAAAAAAAAAAAAGGAACGTGTTATATCCGAAACGTACGAAATATAGTAAATATCGTAAAGGCAGATGTAGTAGGGGTTGCAAACCGGACGGTACACAACTTGGTTTTGGAAGATATGGCACTCAAAGTTGTAGAGCTGGTCGTCTTTCATATCGAGCCATTGAAGCAGCGCGTCGGGCTATAATCGGACAATTCCGAAGAAATGGTAAAATATGGGTAAGAGTTCTCGCAGATCTCCCTATTACCGGGAAACCTACAGAAGTCAGAATGGGAAGAGGAAAAGGAAATCCTACGGGTTGGATTGCTCGTGTGTCCACGGGACAAATCCCATTTGAAATGGATGGTGTGAGTTTGTCAAATGCTCGACAAGCCGCTACATTAGCGGCGCATAAACCATGTTCGTCAACCAAGTTTGTTCAGTGGTCGTAACGTAATTAATTGGTTAGTGGGGATAAACCGGGCCGGGATTCAAAAGAATTGGGCGAAGTGTTTGTTCCCGAACGAGGGAAGTGGAAAGACACTAAGGGAGAGGGATATACTCCTTTTTAGAATCGCCGAAATTGTACGAATGTTCCAGGCGTACGACCCTGATACGTTAAGGTTTCTTTCTTCCGGACCGGTTTCTAAAGTGATAGTAGTCTTAATAAATAAGAAAGAGAAGAGCTAAGATTCAGGAAAGGAAGTTGTTTCAGTCAAACTGGGCTACTCAAACTCTTGAACAAGCGGGGCATCTCCACATCGTCTTGCTCCGATAGAGTATGGTTTTGGGCTGATCGACCTCTAGCTATCACGCTCTTTTGGACCTGAAGAAGGGACGGCGAGTAGGGCTTGTGCCCATTAGTCTATGTCCTGCCCTATTTAGATTCAAAAATACTATATCTCAGAGAAAGGAAAGGGAAGTGCTTGCTGGTATTAAGAAAACTCTCCTCTCCCAAGACGAGGGATGGTCCCGCTTCCTCATTTCGCAATTCTAGGTTCATCAGTCAGGCGGAATCTTGAAGCAAAGGATCTGTATTAGTCATCAAATCCAAGGTATGGGGGAATAGTCCCAGTTTGCGAAGTCTCTCATCGCCTTCCTTCAAGTCATCCAAAGGATTCAAATCTTGCCCTATATACTTATGCTCCTTAGGAGAGATTCCCGCATCTCCCGCTTCAACAACGGCTCTTCCTGCATCGACAGCAGCTACGTTTGGAACAACGGGAACATTAGGAGCTAGCTATTACCGCCTCGCCAGCAGCATCACCAACAGCTTCGCTTATCAGAAAGAATAAGTGCTTCGAAAGTCTCATCGCCAAAAGTTCCAGCCTCGACAAAAGCATCGCCTTTGGGTTCGGCTTCTGAAGTCGCGAGGAGCGCTTTTATCAGTAGAAAGCATCTCAACCTTTATTTAACATGGTAACAGCCTTGATTATTAAATAGTGCACCTTCACCCTTTGAATTTGAATAGGCCAAACCCAATCCTTATAGATCAACCCTTAATAGATATAGAATAGATATAGATAAGGGGTGGTGCTTTTTTTTATCCGAACGTTTCGTTTACCCCTGGATAGATATTAGTAGATCTTACTTTATAATAGTTAGTGCTTTTTTTTTTACCAGCAATAGTTGGGTTGGAAAGAGTGCTTCTGCGTTAGAGTGAATTTACTCACTCCCACTTACACTTGCACCTATTGTTTGTAGCCTGGTCTATTACAGTAAAGGAAGGAGTGCATTTTGACCATTGCCAGCATCTACAAGAGCTCAGTCCTTTCTCGCCTCGACAAGATCAGCGCCAACCGTTCCTGCTTCGGCAAAAGTGCTCGCATCTCCAACATCCTCGACAGCAGCTACGACAATACTTGCATCTCCAACAGGAACGTTAGAAGCTATTCCCGCATCGCCTACAGCTTCGCCTTTCTCAGTAAGAATAAGAGCTGCGACAAGAGCTACAGCATCGGCAAGAGTTCCTGCTTGACTTTCATTCAAAAAGATCCATTAGGATATAAAAAAAACTCTGCTTGAGATACTACTTACTTCCTATTCGATTGGGTTCAAAGCTAGATAGCAGGAGTAGAGCTACTCAGCTAAAGCAGCATCAACTTCGGGCTACAGATAAGAAGAAAAGCATTGAGCAAGGCACTGACTTCTCGAGCTCCCATTCCGATCCTCTCCCTTTAGTCGAGTGTATTAGATAACCTTATAGAGTATATTCTAGAACCTTTCAGTCTCTTCCTCTTCCTATTCTATAAATAAATCAAACTTATGAAGCACGATTCATAAGACCTCGATCCATTTCATTTCCATATCCACCTTATGAGATCCACTATCTAATAGAACAACCACTCTTCCTGACTTTCATATGATACAACAACTACAACTGACTCTTCTACTCTATGATATTGACTAGTTTGAATCTTCTTAGATATTCATTTCTTCTATCTCATTAGTCTAGTATTCGAGCTTTGATATAGATTCCCGCTTACCATTGGACAGTCACTATGTATGTCACTTGCTTTCACTCACTAGAAGAAGATATGAGACTTTGCTATTCATTCCGGAAGTTACTATACTATGCTTAACTCTTCCTATGTCTGCTCGAACAGGAAAGCCTTACGATAAACCGTTAGCCCGATGTTAGGATCTATATGTATTTTCTTTTCATTGTGAAATTCTTTATTACATATAGATGATGAAAACAGACTACTATACAGCTGTCTTAAGTTCGGGTCAGATGGATCACTCAATGCAAGTGTATTAATTTCATTTGGATTTGGCAATCGTCGAAGTTGGAATAGAATAATCAATCCTGGCTAGCTTTCAGGACCAATTGAAGGCCCCCCGGCCGGAATGCGGTAGGCGAATGTTCCCATAGAAGGGTTTGACCCCGTACATCAACTGAATGTCTTTCTTTTCTTTAGACGTCTTCCTCTATCTTAGTTATATGAGTTCTATACGATTTCTTCTTCTTTTATGGAAGTCAATGACAAGCGGACTATTCTAGGAAGGAAGGAAAGAGTGGTTTTCATTCTATGGAACCAGAGAGATTCTAGTTTTCGGGCATAAGAAACAAGAGTTGAGAGCGAAAGCACTTCCGATCTGAGGCCTGACTCGAGGCTAATCAGCTGTGTAAAGGCTAGTGGCACGGTTAGCTCAAACCCCGCGGGGAAGCAAGTTTCCATACAGAGAATCAGAAGAAGCTGTTGCTATGTAATAGAGAATTGTTGCCAAAAACTCAGGAAGGAGCAAGTTTCGAACCCGTAAGGGATAGGTACTCATAAAGGGAAACAGAATCTGCTTTCTCTATTGACATATAAGAGTCTCGACTTGAGCGCGACGCCTGCTCTAAGTCCTGTATTCTCCAACTAAATAAAATAAGCGCTAGCTTTAGCACTTTTTCAAGACAAGCACTAAGCTAAAGCAAGAGATGCCACAGGAGAATGGAATAAGTAGGAGAATTGTAGCCGACCTCTTAAGTAACATAGCGCAACTCAACGAAAGGAAATGAAAATGTTTGCGTATTCAGATGTGAAATGAACGGAATGATCAGTGAGTTGGAGATGTTTTTTAGATTGTTAGATCAAAACTACAAACTGAATCAAAATGAGTACTCATTGCTTTCAGTTAAAGATCTTTCTAATTTGAAAAACTGACTTCTATATCTGTGTGATATGAATTGTGATCTAGATGCTTTGTCTATATATGACCCCATAGTGGACTCATTAGTTCAATCCACCTTAGCACATTTCCTATACGCAAAGAAATAGAATGTTGAAATAGATCCCGACTATTCCCGTGACAGTGAGACGCACTTGTTTTTGTATGGATCTTACTAGCGAAACTTTTTTCTTCTTTCCAATTCGATTTCGGGAGGGAATTGAAAACATCTTTCACTTGAAAGCGATCGATCTCGATTGAGTTGACAAGTCATCGCCAGCTTTGAGTATTTCAAAAAAATGCAATGATCTATTCCACCAGCCAAGCATAGATAAAAGATATACGCGCTTCTCCTTCATAAAAGAGCGCTCCGACCGTCAAGCGGGCAAGTGCTGGGCTTGGTAGGTTCAAGTGAACCTTTAGGCAGAGAACTGGATTAGCTTAGAGTGAAGTTTACCGTAGTAGAAAAGAGGTCGGTGGAACCGGTACAGAAATGGGTGATTTTCCATTCGACTTGGGAATTCCGTCTCTGGCTCGTGGGTTTAGCCAATGATGCTTCCTTTCTCAGCTATTTATCACTGGTAGCTCGCTACCAGTCCCGCGCACATAGGCTATTTGCGATCTAACTTGAATAGTTCCTATGAAGATGCGTAATCCCATTCCGTTGTCGTCCTTCTTCTTCTTGCATTTATTTTCATTGTAAACTGAGCTTGTCGATCAAACTGTGGCTTAGGTCGGACCGTTCCCTAAATTATTCACTTCCTCACAACCGAGCCCTTCGAGTCTTTGTCCTGAAAACAGTTCCTTCTTCGCATCTCTCAAGTGAGAAGGATTTGGTCTCATCTCTTCCTGGAAAGCCTAAACCCTCACTCTTCCAAGCGGACATCAATCCCGGAAAAAAAAATAGTGTAAGTAAGAAGAAGACCGGTTAGGATCACACTAGTCCTGGCTGGCCTATTATGAACTATTTTCCCTCAGAACAAGAATAAAAGAGGCTTGCAGGTCTAGTCGCATACCCCTATCGTCTTATTGTTCTATTCGTTGCAGTGGTAAACTCATTGAATACTCAAATATGGTTTAGTCACACCCTTCAAGAGTGTACATTCTGATTCAATAGCAAACAGAGCATTCTTTGCTTCTGATTCCATTCCTGAAAACAATTCTATCACACACGGCGAATCGAGTTCAAAGAACTCTCCCCACAGCTTATTCGTGCAAAGATCCAGCATTCCTTCACTTATCATATAGAATAACGATCGACAAGTCCAGAGTGTGCACCAACGAGAGATTGAAGTACGCTTGCAAGATTCTCCGAATCGCAGCATTCTTCTCTACTATGTGATTATGTGAGAAGTCAGTTCAAGAAGTCAGTCTCAAGACTGTCCCGGCACAGAAGGCATTGAATACGGCTGTTCAGGCTAGCAACAGATTCTCCGGTAAGATAGATTCAGTCAGTTCCGGCCGGCATTCAATCAAGAAAGAAAAGAAATGGGCATTGCTTGAGCTAAGTCAAGCTTTTTTTCCAAGTGTTGTAAAGACGGGCTACAACGAAAGTCAACAAAACAAGAAAGATGAAAACTTCCGTCACTGCGCACCACTTTGCTTTGGGCTCTGGTCCACTTTCGCTCCGTTTACGCGAATCGGTTGTATCTGCCCGCTAGGAACGCTGGCATCAGGATTGTTGACAACAGTCCCGCTAAAGGCCGCAGTCTCTTCCACATTCGGCAAGGTAAGTCAAGTAGTTCATGAGGAATCATCATTAGCATTAGCAGTCGGTGAAGCTTTTTCTAATGTTGTTCTTGATCATGGCACAGATGTATTTGGTTGGGCGCTGCTGCTCAAGAAGGAAAAAGTGCTAAAGCTTTAGCTGCTTGTAGAACATTGTCTGAAGAGCTCACTGAAATGCGGTTTCTAGCTCGGAGAAGAATCTTTCAATATGAACTACTTGACTTACCTTGCCAAATAGCTTGGCTTGATCTTTCCAAACTGACTTCAAAAAAGTCCCGGGCGATTGAATATGACTCTCAATTCCTTCTTCAAAGGGATCCTCGTTCGAGCTCAATTACATCGAGCCTCGCTTTTGTTCAATTATAAAAAAATAACCATTTTGATGGAGATTTGTAGCATCATTCAAGTAAATACAGATTGAGATCGTAGAAACATGAGCTTGTGATATAGCTACACCTAATTCCAAACCGGTTAATGCAAGAACTATAAATAAAGGACCAGGATCTCCTATGAAATAGAAAAGATTATTCATACATAGCATAGTCCAAGCGGACCCACTTAAAATCTTTACTGAACTATGACCGGCCATCATATTAGCAAATAAACGTATTCCTGAGCTTAATGCGCGAAAACAATGAGGGATTAGCTCAAGGAGTACTAAAAAAGGTGCTAATGGCAGGGGGACTCCTGCAGGTAATGAGAAACTTAAAAAATGAAGCCCATTTCTTTGAAATCCCACTATAGTAATACCAATAAAAAGAGAAAATGAGAGACCCAAAGTAATGAGAAAATGACTTGTAACTGTGAAGCTATAAGGTATCATACCCTGGGGATTA